AGATCCCCGATGATATCGATTTGAGACGAAGAGAAAGAAAGTATCTATTTTATTTAGTTATTCAGTTAAACCAACGATTCGTTATTGGAACAGATAGAAACAACCATCTCGTCCGGGAAAAGCCATCGTTTTCTCAACAATGTCTTTGTCATTTGATCCAATAGTGTTCCGTTAGATAGGAACAGATTTGATAAATATTGATAACTCTCGGATAGAGTATTAGAACGGAAAAACCCATTCGATAATGAACTATTGGTTCTAAGCCGTCTCTGGCGATGAATCAACAATTCGAAATGCTTTTCGTGCGGATTCTTGATAAACCAGCGTTTATTTATATATTTCCAATAATCTTTTTCTGTTTGGGAAGTAAGAAGTACGCTTGATATTTCTTCATCTGCAACGAATTCTCGATGTGAAAACACGGATACAAAAGGATCATCTTGGAATAGCAAAAAGAGTGGATCCGCGGGTTCCCAAATGAATTGGCTTATTCGAAAAACGCCTTGTTCTTTGGAAGATCTATCTTGTGTCTGGTACTGCATGGTTCCACCCTGCAAGAACTCCGAATCATTCTCTTGAAGCTCATCCTCTTCATCATAAATGATCTGCTTGTCCCGAAATGACCTTTCCCAATAGGGAAATCCCAATTCATTGGGCCGTTCGATATAATCAAATAGAAAGCCCCAAGGGCGCCATATTCTAGGAGCCCAAACTATGTGATTGAATAAATCCTCCTCTATCTGTTGCGGGTCGAGGACTCCTTCCCCTTCTTCAAACTCCGATTCATATCTTTCATAGAGAAATCTCTGATCAACGATAGAACAAGATCCATTTTGAATCATAGTTAAGGGATTCCTTGGTTCGGGCCGAAGAAGCAATGTAACTCGATCATTATCAAACTGACTGCAATCTTTTTCTGTCCGTGAGGATCCCACCAGAGCGCCTTCTACTTCTAATAGGCCATGAACTAGATCAGAATCATTCTCAACGAGTCTATAAGAAGTGATCCCATTTTTTTCATTAGGTCCCGGTATAGACCAAAGATCTTGAGCGACCGATCCGGCAGAACAACTCAAAAGATAAAGAAGTATCGTTAATTTCTTCATGCTTGTTCCAAGTTCGAAGTACCATTTGTACAAATAAGAATCACCCTCGTTACATGATTTCTTCTTCAAATAGATAGATATAGGATCTATGGAGCCATTACTTAGAAGTACATTTTGTGAAACAGCCCGTCCTACCTGATAGAAAAGGATCCCATGATCCTGAACCGATCTTATCTGAGATCGCAAATCCCAAGTTTGTCTATGAAGAGCAGATCTAATTATATTCGTGTCTATCATAGATTTCTTTTGTATAATACTAATCGATAGGGCCTCATTGGTAAGTGCTACAAGATCTCGTACATTGGAACCCATAGTTATGGACCCGAATCCATTAGTATGGAACATTTCCTTTTCCAAGTGAAATCCCCTAGTATATGAAAGAGTGAAAAAGTGCTTTCGTTGTTGTGGAATAAGAAGCCTTCGTATTTTAATGCATGTATTTAATTTATTCGGAGCGATTAGAGAGGGATCTACTTTTTGGGGAATATGAGTCGAAGCAATAACAAGAATATTTCTAGTGGAACATCTTTCACAATCCCTGGAGAGATAGTTCACTAATAGACCGAGGGATAAGTCATTCGACTCATTCATATCCAGATCATGAATGTTTGGAATCCAAATTATGCAAGGAGACATTGCTTTTGCTAATTCGAATTGAAGGGTGATAAAAAATCGGTCTATTTCCGGAATCATATCCCTAGGTAGCACATCCTTCATAGTTATAAACTTCAGCTCCCTATCAAGGTCACGGTCGAAATCGTCACTATCATCACTATCGTAACTATAGTAACTATCCTGACTATCGTTACTAGGTAAAAGACTGTAAATGGTACCCTCTCTATCATCAAAGATTTTCTCTTCACTATCATCAATACGAAAACCCTTAGGATGGTTATCCAGGAACTTGTTCAGAAATACTGTAATGAAAGGAACATAAGAGTTTGTCGCTAGGTATTTGACCAAATAGGATCTTCCAGTTCCTATCGAACCTATCACTAAAATACCCCTAGGAGGGGGTAGGGCTAAGCGGAGCGAAAAGGGTTTCCCATAAGATGGGAAATCAAAACTACTAGCCCCACACGGGGTTTGTGAATAAGTGATTGTCTGATAATGAGCTAGGAATATCCGTCTTTCTGCTAAGCAGGATGTATTGAACTCATAATTCATTAGATTTTTTTTATGAATGTCAATTAAGTATCGTAAGTAAATTGTTCCCGGTTGTTCAATCATTTGATAACCAGAGTTATTCTTTGATAAATGATCACTATGAGTCAGACTCAATAGAATTTGATCAATCCTTTTTTCTGTCGTTAAGGTAGAGAACTGAACCAAGAATTCTCTTTCTTTATCAGCAATCAAATCACTGTTCGAGATCCAGGATTCTATTTTATCAT